CGAAAAAAGGAATGCCAATCTTTCATAATCTTGTCATCATCCAATTGTTCTCAAACGGGCCCCTTCAATACTTCGAGATATAATAATGCGACAAAGGGATCGGATCCCATGACTCCAATTAGGGATTTGTTGGGCCCTTTAGGTACTATTGTGCCTAAAATAGTAAATTTTTGTTCATCTTACTATTTAAGAACTTATAATCAAGTCTTTTTAAAGAAATATTTTTTACTTGAAAATATTCAACAGACTTTCCAAGTGCTTCAAGTACTTTCATTTCAATACTGTTTACTAGATGAAAATAGTAGGATTTATAATCCCGATCCATGCAGTAACATCATTTTGAATTCATTCCATTTGAATTGGTGTTTTCTACATCACGATTCTTGTGACGAGGCATGGACAATAATTAGCCTTGGACAATTCCTTTGTGAAAATGTATGTCTATTAAAATACGGATCACGCATAAAGAAATCTGGTCAAATTTTCATTGTTCATGTTGACTCTTTAGTTATAAGATCAGCTAAGCCCTATTTGGTAACTCCAGGAGCAACTGTCCATGGCCATTATGGGGAAACCTTTTCTGAGGGAGACACATTAATTACATTTATATATGAAAAATCGAGATCTGGTGACATAACGCAAGGTCTTCCAAAAGTGGAACAAATCTTAGAAGTTCGTTCAATCGATTCAATATCGATGAACCTCGAAAGAAGAGTTGAAGGTTGGGACGAACGTATTCGAAGGATTCTTGGGATCCCCTGGGGATTCTTTATTGGAGCTGAACTAACCATAGCCCAAAGTCGTATCTCTTTGGTTAATAAGATCCAAAAGGTTTATCGATCCCAGGGGGTACAGATCCATAATAGACATATAGAGATTATTGTACGTCAAGTAACATCAAGAGTTTTGGTTTCAGAAGATGGGATGTCTAATGTTTTTTTACCTGGGGAATTCATTGGATTGTTGCGAGCAGAGCGAGCAGGGCGCGTTTTGGACGAAGTGATCTGTTATCGGGCAATCTTATTGGGAATAACGAAGTCATCTCTGAATACTCAAAGTTTCATATCCGAAGCGAGTTTTCAAGAAACTGCTCGAGTTTTAGCAAAAGCTGCTCTACGAGGTCGTATTGATTGGTTGAAAGGTCTGAAAGAGAACGTTGTTCTGGGGGGGATTATACCGGTTGGTACCGGATTCAACAAATTAGTACATCGTTCAAAGCAAGACAAAAACATTCATTTGAAAATCAAAAGGAAGAATCTATTCGAGTTGGAAATGAGAGATATTTTGTTATACCATAGAGAATTATTTTGTTCTTGTGCCACAAACACTTTTGATGAGACATCAGACCAATCTTTTACGTAATAGGATTTACTAATTCTTAACAAGAGGTTCATTCTTTTTACTTTAACTCTCTGGTCCAATTATGGATTTCGTAATCAATGAAATAAAAAAAAAAGAATGAAATTAATGGTTTGGGTCATAGATCAATGGTCAATCCTGGTAGAAGGTTCCGTCGGAACAATTATTTATTTCACAGGGTACTGAATCTCTTTGAAAAAAAAAAAAGAATGAAATTAATGGTTTGGGTCATAGATCAATGGTCAATCCTGGTAGAAGGTTCCGTCGGAACAATTATTTATTTCACAGGGTACTGAATCTCTTTGAAAAAAAAAAAAGAAAAAGAGAAAGTGTGGGAAAATGGGAAGACGATATTGGAACATCAATTTGGAAGAAATGATGGAAGCAGGAGTTCATTTTGGTCATGGTACTAATAAATGGAATCCTAGAATGGCTCCTTACATCTCTGCAAAGCGTAAGGGTATTTATATTACAAATCTTACTATAACTGCTCGTTTTTTATCAGAAGCTTGCGATTTAGTTTTTGATGCAGCAAGTAGGGGAAAAAATTTCTTAATTGTTGGCACCAAAAAGAAAGCAGCGGATTTAGTAGCATCAGCAGCAATAAGGGCTCGATGTCATTATGTTAATAAAAAATGGCTTGGTGGTATGTTAACAAATTGGTCTACTACAGAAACAAGACTTAAGAAGTTCAGGGACTTAAGAGCAGAACAAAAGATGGGGAAACTCAATTGTCTCCCCAAAGGAGATGCAGCAATATTGAAGAGAAAGTTATCTACCTTGCAAGCATATCTGGGTGGGATCAAATATATGACGGGATTGCCCGATATTGTAATTATCGTTGATCAGCAAGAAGAATATACAGTTCTTCGAGAATGTGCCATTTTGGGTATTCCGACGATTTGTTTAATCGATACAAATTGTGACCCGGATCTTGCAGATATTTCTATTCCGGCCAACGACGATGCTATAGCTTCGATTCGATTTATTCTTACCAAATTAGTATCTGCAATTTGTGAGGGTCGTTCTAGTTATATCAAAAATGGTTGATTATCTTATCATTACTCTTATCATTAAGAAGAAGAAGATTAGTTTCTTTTTGGTGAACTCTATTTGATTGTTATTCTTTTGGTTTTCATCTTTTGGAGTTTGAACTATGTTTTGACTATCAAATAATATTGAAAAGATAAGACGATTGGTATCTTTTTTATGTGATTTATCGGTATCCGAAATCTACGATTCATAACTGAAATTCATGAATGAACATAGATGAATTGAGAAAGAGATGGTTGAATCAAAATAATTACTTTTTTTAAGTTTGATTTCTGTTAGAGGACAATATGAATGTTATACCATGTTCCATTAAAACACTCAAAGGGTTATACGATATATCAGGTGTAGAAGTAGGCCAACATTTATATTGGCAAATAGGAGGTTTACAAATTCATGCCCAAGTACTTATCACTTCTTGGGTTGTAATTGCTATCTTATTAGGTTCAGTCATCATAGCTGTTCGGAATCCACAAACCATTCCGACCGACGGTCAGAATTTCTTCGAATATGTCCTTGAATTTATTCAAGACTTGAGCAAAACTCAGATTGGAGAGGAGTATGGTCCTTGGGTTCCTTTTATAGGAACGATGTTCCTATTTATTTTTGTTTCTAACTGGTCAGGTGCTCTTTTACCTTGGAAAATCATAAAGTTACCTCATGGGGAGTTAGCTGCGCCCACGAATGATATAAATACTACTGTTGCTTTAGCTTTACCCACGTCAGTGGCATATTTCTATGCGGGTCTTAGCAAAAAAGGATTGGGATATTTCGGGAAATACATTCAACCAACTCCAATACTTTTACCAATTAATATTCTAGAAGATTTCACCAAACCTTTATCTCTTAGTTTTCGACTTTTCGGGAATATATTGGCTGATGAATTAGTGGTTGTTGTTCTTGTTTCTTTAGTACCTTCAGTAGTTCCTATACCTGTCATGTTTCTTGGATTATTTACAAGTGGTATTCAAGCTCTTATTTTTGCAACTTTGGCTGCGGCTTATATAGGTGAATCCATGGAGGGTCATCATTGACTAACTTTCGAAATAGTCTTTTTTGAAGCTTATCCCAAATAAAGCAATGCAGGGGGTTCAATAGAATCCAATGAATAAAATTCAAATAGCTACATGTATGTATATATCAAGAAAGATAGATGATATTGCATAATTTGGAAGAGAAAAGAAGGGTTGCGGATCCTACTACATATATATTTAATGCCTATGAGTATCAATACTTTGTGTATGTTTTGAATAATGGTTCCAGAATACGATTTAATAGGATTTGAATAGAATAAAAAGTGCAGGTGATTTACGTTATGGAAGAAGAAAAGTAGATGTTATTTACTAGTTAGATAGTAATTACTCCTATCTCTTTTTTTTTCTAGCCTACTGCATTTAGATGGATTCCCATATAAGTCCTTTTTCTATTTTGTCTGTGATTGTGAATTGAATGAAAGAGAAAGAATATAATAGTTTATAAATAAGGAAACGCAATGACTAAAACCATATACATATATATTTCTATAAAGTAGAAAGTAAAAAAGGTATATCGAAGTAGTTCTGACAATTTAGTAATATTCTGAATTACATTTGGAATTTTTAGCTACTTCGACCAAATCTATTTTAGTGATAAAGATTAAAAAAGAAAAAAGAAGTGTAGTAAAGTAAATAGTAAAAGTAGAAGTAGAAAAAGAAGTAGATTAAGTACTAATTCATTGGTTGGTTGTATCATTAATCATTTATTTTTTTGGTGCGAGGAACTTACCATGAATCCACTTATTTCTGCTGCTTCCGTTATTGCTGCTGGATTGGCTGTAGGGCTTGCTTCTATCGGACCTGGGGTTGGTCAAGGCACTGCTGCGGGCCAAGCCGTAGAAGGTATTGCGAGACAACCAGAAGCTGAGGGTAAAATACGAGGTACTTTATTGCTTAGTCTGGCTTTTATGGAAGCTTTAACAATTTATGGACTGGTCGTGGCATTAGCTCTTTTATTTGCAAATCCTTTTGTTTAATGTTTCATTTCATCGTAGAATAAAAATGTAAAAAAAAAAAAGAGAAGAAGAAAAACATAACCATAACTAAGAAATTTGAGAATTCTCAAATTCCATTAAGAATAATAAGCGGAGTTATACAAAAAGAACTCTGTGTTCTTTGTTAGTCCTATCTATAAAGGGAGAGCATATGAAAAATATAACCGATTCTTTTGTTTCCGTGGGGCACTGGCCATCCGCTGGTAGTTTCGAGTTTAATACCGATATTTTAGCAACAAATCCAATAAATCTAAGCGTAGTGCTGGGTGTATTGATTTTTTTTGGAAAGGGAGTGTGTGCGAGTTGTGTATTTCAAGAATAGGTTGGATTTCACCGGCTGCACTTTATTTATATTTATGTATCCTTTTTTATAGCAGAAATAGGAACAAAAGGTGCACAATCTCGACGAATTACTTCGTAATTGGATTTCATTCAGAAATCCTATGTAAGAACTATAGCATTTCGTGACTAATTGGTAAATGAACTTTGATTCTCTTCTCTATCAACCAATAATGTTGAGGTCTTTTACATGGTTAAAGATAAATTGTTTGAAGTCCAGGCA